AAAAAAGACGAAAAAAGAATTACAAAGTTTGATCCAAGCCCTGGAATCTCTTGGATCTTCCAAAAAAAGACTTGGTATGTTTCAGTCGAAGTAATGATATGTATTGTTAATCAGTCAAATGAGTATTCTTTGCTCAAAGATAAGATCTTCATTTGTACATTTATCATATAGAAACCAAAATTTACGTCTATCATATATATTTCATTCCATATTCCAACACTTGTGTTGTGATAAGAAAAAGAAAAATTCCACTCAGATCCGTTTGTCAAAGAATAGAATGAATAAGAAACATAACGAATTTGAAACCACTAAAAAAAGAAGATATAGGATAAATAATTAGCGAGTTAAACAGGCCTTTTGGGGATAGAGGGACTTGAACCCTCACGATTTCTAAAGTCGACGGATTTTCCTCTTACTATAAATTTCATTGTTGTCGGTATTGACATGTAGAATGGGACTCTATCTTTATTCTCGTCTGATTAATCAGTTCTTCAAAACAGTCTATCAGACTATCATGGAGTGAATTTGATCAATTAATATAATATTCGATTCTTTTCTTTCGTCAATGTGGAATCGATTCACATCTTTTATTTTTCATATAAATATTAAAAAAAAAAATAGAGATTTTTTGTCTGTTTGGTCTAATCAATTGAAATAGTATTTCAGTACGAATACGTGTGTTCATCCTTGATCCTTTTTTTTTTCTGGAGTTTCGATGGAAGGATCTCTTTACTAACGAAACCAAATCGTTTACTAACGAAACGAAATGTCGTGAACTCCATTTGTTAGAACAGCTTCCGTTGAGTCTCTGCACCTATCCTTTTTTTTATTTTTATTCTCCCCTTCTTAACTCTTCTTGGTTTTCGGAAAACAGGATTTGGCTCAGGATTGCCCATTGTTAATTCCAGGGTTTCTCTGAATTTGAAAGTTATCACTTGGTAGGTTTCCATACCAAGGCTCAATCCAATTAAGTCCGTAGCGTCTACCAATTTCGCCATATCCCCCCCCCTTTTTTTCTTTGAGATTAGAATCTCATTAGGATATTTTTTTTTCATTTCAATTATGAGAATTATACCGGAACTGTTGAATTCGTTAGATACCGATTCCTATACCAAAAAATGTTTCTTTCTATTTGTATTTTAGATACCCATATTTGGTCCAATCAGAAATAATTCTATCATTTCTGTATTCGCAATTCAATATCCATGGATATATACCACATATATATAGATTTTAGATGCCTCTCCTTCTAGCGTTTTTCTCATGCAATTTGGAATACTCGAAGGGTCGATTCTTCTTTTTCGTCTTAGTTTTAACCTTTCCGAAGGAATGTTTCATTATGATCGGAATTGGGCCTTTCCCTTTCTTTCATTTGTTTTTATTCTTCTCTTTTTTCCTTAGAACGGATAGGCCCTATATAACATAACTAAAGAATAACATAACTAAAGATAACTAAAATGGGTGGAAATTTCTTATTTTTTTTTGATTAAATAAAAAAGAAATCGCTTTCTATTTTATTAATTTAGAATAGCTAGACCTAATGGAATGGCTACAAGTAATCATTCTATTAACTTTTCATTTCAGAATTTCAAATTCATTTAAAAAAGAATTCGAGTTATTTCTATTCTATATTATTATTAATTATTATTTATCTATTATTATTTATTTCTATTCTATATATATTTTATATTATATATATATATTATTTATATTCTTGAAAATTTTATATTAAAAAAATGAAAAGAATATTCAATATCAATATATTTAAATATATTCAAATTTGGAATTCTATTCATTTTCGAATTTTAGATTCATATTCTTACTTTACTATATATTTCATATATATTTATATATATACTATATTTAGATTTTGAATTTTATATTAAATTAATATTTAATTAATTAATTATTTTAGAATTTTATAATTATTTAAATATTAATATAATTATTTAATATTAATATAATATAATATAATTATTTAAATATTAAATAAAATATTCCTATTCATTTTTAATAAAAATTTATATTTTTTGAATTTTAAAAAAGAAAATAATAATTAATAAATAATTAATATAAGAATTAAATTAAATATTAAATAATAATAAATTAATTAATTAAACTTTTTAACTATAAACTTATAATATAAACTTATAAATTAATTAAAATAATCAAATTTGAATTCAAAAATGAAAAAATAAAAATCTTACTATACTAATTAAGATAAAGATATTAATAAGATAAAGATATTAAGATAAAGATATTGATCGTTAATAAACATATAATTGATTGTTGAGAAACATAATATACTTAATAAATAGATTGAAATATATTCTATTAATCCTTATCTTCAACTTGGTATGTCCTAGAATAAAAAAGATTGAATATTTATTTGAAGTTCTATATTCTTTTCTATATTCATAGGAATTATGTTATCAATAGCTCTAAGAATAAAGAGTTAATAACTAAGATCTCAGTAGTTTATTAAATTCCTATGCATGCA